AACTAAATGAAGCGAAGTTTACTGAAATAGTGTACTTGTACTATTACTATAAATACTATAAAGAAAAGAAGAATGGGATGAATTGGATAAATATACAGAACCCCTTCTATTATATATAATGCTTTCCTGACATAATTGGAAGTTCCTATAAAAAATTGATAGCTTTTGGAAAAGGAGGAAGGCGCTATTTCCCTATTCTTTGATTTCAAAGGAACATTATCAATCATCTCAAAAATGGAATAAAAAAAAGAATAGGGAAAAGCCGGCTATCGGAATCGAACCGATGACCATCGCATTACAAATGCGATGCTCTAACCTCTGAGCTAAGCGGGCCCACATCACAGAAATCTTATATGCATTGTAATTGACTAAACTACTGGAATTGGAATCTTAGTTATTAACTAGTCAATATTATATTGAATATTCTAGAGCATAAGGATTAAGATAGCGATCTAGAATTTCGATTTCTAACAATTCTAATACTAATATTATTAAATAGTGATTGTAAATATTGTTAATATTCTTTGATTTTCAATTTGAATTGAATGGTAAATATTCTTTTTCATTTCTTTTTTTGGCATTTAAAATACTTTTTATTACAGTTCTATAATTTGATTCTATATTCTATATATCTCTCATTCTATATTTATTTCAAATTCTAATTGTTTAATGGAATGGTTAGTTATAACTAATGAGACATTCCTCCGCTTTCAGGCGATGAAGATAAAAAACAAGAATCGATCGTTCAAGTATTCCAAATTGAATGGAAAAATGACAGGAAGCGAGACATATAGATCGGGTATATATCCATCTATATTGAATTGCGGATTCCGAAATGATAAAATTATTTTGGATTGGACAAAAAAAGGGTCTCCTATAGAAGATAGTTAAGAAAATCAAAGAGGAGAAAACACGTTTTCGAGATAGGAATCGATATCTAACGAATTCAATGGTTCCAGTAGAAATGAAAGAAAAAGAAAAAGGAATGACATCACAACGAGATTCTAATCTCAAACCAAAAAGAAAGGGGGATATGGCGAAATTGGTAGACGCTACGGACTTAATTGGATTGAGCCTTGGTATGGAAACTTACTAAGTGATCACTTTCAAATTCAGAGAAACCCTGGAATTAACAAAAATGGGCAATCCTGAGCCAAATCCTGTTTTCTGAAAACAAACAAAGGTTCAGAAAAAAAGGATAGGTGCAGAGACTCAATGGAAGCTATTCTAACAAATGGAGTTAAATGCGTTGGTAGAGGACTCTTTACATCGAAACTTCAGAAAGAAAAAGAATGAAGTGAAGGATAAACGTATATACATACGTATTGAATACTATATCAAATGATTAATGACGACCCGAATCCATAGTTTTTCTATAAAAAATTGAAGAATTGGTGTGAATCCATTCTACATTGAAGAAAGAATCGAATATTCATTGATCAAATCATTCACTCCATAGTCTGATAGATCTTTTGAAGAACTGATTAATCGGACGAGAATAAAGATAGAGTCCCGTTCTACATGTCAATACCGGCAACAATGAAATTTATAGTAAAAGGAAAATCCGTCGACTTTAAAAATCGTGAGGGTTCAAGTCCCTCTATCCCCAAAAAGACTATTTTACTCCCCAACTATTTATCCGACCCCCTTTCCTTAGCGGTTCCAAATTCCTTATCTTTCTCATTCACTCTATTCTTTTAGAAATGGATTTTTTTTCTAAGCGTAAATGGTTTTATCTTATCACAAGCCTTTATGATATCTATGATATCTATGATACACATAGAAATAAACATCTGTGAGCAAGGAATCCCTAGTTGAATGATTCCCGATCAATACAATATCATTACTCATACTGAAACTTACAAAGTCATCTTTTTGAAGATCGAACAAATTCCCCGGCTTTGCTAAAATTTTTTAATCTACTTTTGTCCTTTTAATTGACATAGACCCCAGTTCTATGATAAAATGAGTATACCACGCAAAGGACTCAAAATCCTCATGTTAGCGGTTCCAATCGAGATTGGGAATAGCCGGGATAGCTCAGTTGGTAGAGCAGAGGACTGAAAATCCTCGTGTCACCAGTTCAAATCTGGTTCCTGGCACATGATTAATTTGTATGGGTCTCTCTTCCCTAGAATTAATTTCGAATTAATTGATATGAATCAACATACATATTCTTTTAGAGTCTAGATTAGAATAATAGCTTTATCCAGTTTGGCGAGATATACCCCATCTAGAGCATAGATGGGTAGAGTTTCTTAGATAAAGTATCTAAAAGAATTGGATTCTATCTCCTCTTTTTTTCTCCTCTCGTTCAAACGAATTTGAATACGTAATACATATTAGAAAGGGAAAATTAGTTAATTGTTGAAAGGCTCAAAAGTCGAATCCGAATCTAGGGGGGTTGAAATAGACAAGATTCAGCTCAGATCCAAAGAAATAGAATCCGATATTATCTCATTTCTTTGTCTTTTCTTTCATATTCGATTTCTTCATTCCA